CCGGCGATACGAACGTATTTAAGTAATTGTCGTTCTGTAACACCATAATGAAAACGCAATTTTTGTTTTTCTTCTAGGCGAATACGATATTGAGATTTTTTTCCGGAGCGTGATTGGTTTCTAAGATCGCTTCCGGCTTTAGGCCTTTTATTAGTTAGTCCCGGTAAAGCCCCCAGGCGGCGTATTTTTTTGAAACGAGGTCCTCGATAACGCGACATAAAGACTCCTTATTCTTAGTTAGAATTTATTTCATTCTTGTTTTTTTGAAAATTGGATTTTACAGAATAAACCTAAAATAAAACCGAACTAAATGAAGCGAAGTTTGCTGAAGTAGTGTATTTTTACTATTTTACTAGAAAATACAATAAAAAAGAATGAGATAAATTGTATAAATATTCAAACTTCTATTTTCTATTATTATTTATTTATTAATATTATTCTAAATATTTAGAAAAATAAAGTATATGATCCTTTTCAGGACATAGTTAGGAGTTCCTATAACTTAAATAACTTCAACTTAACAAATTCATGGATTTTTGAAAGAGGGAACACATTTTTTCAATATTCTTTAATTTCAAAGAGAAATTATCAAATTTTCAAGATTTGAATAAAAAAATGAAAAAGCCGGCTATCGGAATCGAACCGATGACCATCGCATTACAAATGCGATGCTCTAACCTCTGAGCTAAGCGGGCCTATATATACTAGAAATTTTCTATGCATATGCATAAGTATTCAATATACTATAGTATATTCTATTGTTTTTAGAATTGCTTTTAGAAACATGGAAAAAAATAGAAGTTCCAAATTTCCAATAACTAATAAATATTAAATATTATAGAACATAATGATTTCTTTATCACAATTCGAAATTCAGATAGAATTCGAATATTTAGTATATTCCAATTCGATAGTCAATCTTAACTCTTTTTCGCCGGTAAAATTGGCTTTTTTCGTTTTTTATTTTGAATTTCCATGACATTGGAAATTCTTTTTGTTACACTTCTATATTCTCTATCCTGTATCTCTACATTTCCAATTCTAGAATTTTATTTCTTTCGAATTATTTAATTACTTATAACTAATCAGTTATTCTGCAGCTTTCACTCGTAAAGGGGGAAGTTAAGAAAAAAGAAAGAATCGATCCTTTAAGTATCAAAAATGGAATTGGAAAAATAGCAGGAAGAGAAACATATATATATATGGGGTATATGTCAACCCATATTGAATTGCTGATACAGAAATGATAAAATCCAATTTGATTGGATCAAATATGGTTAAGGAAAATACTTTTTTCAAGATAGTAATCGCTATCTAAAAAATGCAAGGGTTTGAGTAGAAATGAAAGAAAAAAGGAATGATAGAATAATACGATTCGAATCTCAAAACAAAAGGAAGGGGGATATGGCGAAATCGGTAGACGCTACGGACTTAATTGAATTGAGCCTTGGTATGGAAACCTACTAAGTGATAACTTTCAAATTCAGAGAAACCCCGGAATTAATAAAAAAGGGCAATCCTGAGCCAAATCCTGTTTTCGCAAGACAAAGGTTCAGAAAACGAAAAAAGGATAGGTGCAGAGACTCAATGGAAGCTGTTCTAACAAATGGAGTTGGCTGCATTGGTAGAGGAATCGTTCCATCAAAACTTCCGAAAGGATAAACGTATCTATTGAATATTATATCAACAGATTAGATGGCCCACATCTGTATTTTGTATTTGTATTTTTTTATATGAAAAATGGAAGAATTGATGTGAATTGATTCCACATTGAAGAAAGAGTCGAATATTCATTCATCAAATCATTCACTCCATAGTCTAATAGTTCTTTTATTTTAAAGAATTAATTAAGCGGACGAGAATAAAGATAGAGTCCCATTCCACATGTCAATACCGGCAACAATGAAATTTAGAGTAAGAGGAAAATCCGTCGACTTTCAAAATCGTGAGGGTTCAAGTCCCTCTATCCCCAAAAACACCTATTTGACTCCCAATTATGCAAGGGGGTCCAAATTCCTTTACTTATTCTTTGACAAACGTATTTGGGCATAATAAACGATTCTCTCTTATCGCATGTGATATAGAATACATATCCAAATTAAGCAAGGAATCCCGATTCACAGTTAATAGCATTACTCCTACTGAGACTTGGAAAGTCGTTTTTTCCAAAAACTTCCAGGACTTGGAGAAAACCCCCTCCTGTCTCTTTAATTGACATAGACCCCAATCATCCGGGGGTGGGATGCTACATTGGGAATGGTCGGGATAGCTCAGCTGGTAGAGCAGAGGACTGAAAATCCTCGTGTCACCAGTTCAAATCTGGTTCCTGGCATATGGTTAATTTGTATGAGGTCCTTATATCTAGTGGGGCGAGGTATACCCCATCTAGAAAATAGATGGGTAGAAAATCTTAAATTCAAAAATTCTTATAAAGTACCTAGAATGAAATTCCATTTTCTCTTTTTTCTTTTTTATTCAATCAAAAAGAATGTTACTACTT